TCCATTTTGAAAAGCACAATTACGATAGACAAGTAAGAATCTTAATATTCCATTCTACTTTATACTACGTCCTTGGGTCTCAAAATCATTAGAAAAAAGATTATGAATTTTATACTTCGACTGAGAACGAAACTTTTGAGTTCTGACTGTTCTGGATAAACAAAAGCTAGATTTATAGTACGGATAAAATTGATTATTAAAAATGAACTTATGAAGATGAAGATACTAATTAAGTAGTATTTATATTGAACATTTCCATATGAATATACGAATGGAAATGCATATTTCTTCATTGTTTGCTAAACTTTATTCAATATAGACAATTCAACATGAATTTCCTATTATTATTTAAAGTAAGCCGCCGCCATGGTGAAATTGGTAGACACGCTGCTCTTAGGAAGCAGTGCTAGAGCATCTCGGTTCGAGTCCGAGTGGCGGCATAAATAATATTAATTCATGTTAATAATATAGATGCAATAGATCTAATTGTATAATAGATCTAATAGAATCTAAAAATCTCAATATTTTAGATTCTATTTAAAACCCCAATTTCAATTTTTTAAAAAGGACTTTTCTTTATGATATTTGCGACCTTAGAGCATATATTAACTCATATTTCCTTTTCGATCATTTCAATTGTGATTATAATTCATTTGATGAACTTATTAGTCTACGAAATCGAAGAATTACGTAATTCGTTAGAAAAAGGAATGATAGCTACTTTTTCCTCTATAACAGGGTTTTTAGTTACTCGTTGGATTTCTTCGGGACATTTTCCTTTAAGTAATTTATACGAATCATTAATTTTCCTTTCATGGAGTTTATCCATTATTCATATAATTCCGTATATTAGGAATTATAAAAATGATTTAAACACAATAACTGCACCAAGTGCCATTTTTACCCAAGGTTTCGCCACGTCAGGTCTTTCAACTGAAATGCATCAACCCGCAATATTAGTACCTGCTCTACAATCTCAGTGGTTAATGATGCATGTCAGTATGATGTTATTGAGCTATGCAGCTCTTTTATGCGGATCTTTATTATCAGTTGCTCTTATAGTAATTACATTTCAAAAAAAAACCAATTTTTTTTTGAAAAACAAGAATTTTTTCAGTTTAAGGAAATCGTTTTTATTTGGTAATATGGAATATTTGAACGAAAAAGGAAGTATTTTAAAAAAGACTTCTTTACTATCATTTAAAAATTTTTACAAATATCAATTAATTCAGCATTTGGATTCTTGGAGTTATCGTGTCATTAGTTTAGGGTTTACCTTTTTAACCATAGGTATTCTTTCTGGAGCAGTATGGGCTAATGAAGCATGGGGTTCATATTGGAATTGGGATCCTAAGGAAACTTGGGCATTTATTACTTGGACCATATTTGCAATTTATTTACATACTAGAAAAAATTCAAAATTGCAAGATCAAGTTACGAATTCGGCATTTGTAGCTTCTATAGGATTTCTCCTAATTTGGATATGCTATTTTGGGATCAATCTATTAGGAATTGGGTTCCATAGTTATGGCTCATTCCAATGAATATCTAATTGACTAATTAAATAAAAGAAACTGCATAAAGAATAAATAAAAAATAAAGGATACATAAAAGAATCGTCCGATACACAATGAAATTTTGTGCGAGTTTTTGAGAACCTTTTGAATAATTCCTCTATTTAAAATTTAAAAGGTTCTCAAAAACTTTAGATATATCTAATTACAATTCTAATTAACACTTACCTTTTTTTCATTGCACAACGAAGAATCGTGAAAATATGAAAGTCGAAGAATTCTAAGACTTTTTTTCCAATTAATTAAATTTATTGAATCTAAAGAAAGAATGAGTATCTATAAAAATAGAACTTGTACCTTGTCAACCGATAATGGGAGAACAAATCAGGATAAATACCAATTCCTATTACAGGTAGAAAGATATAGATCGAGACAAAGAGTTCTCGTGGTCCAGACTCAAAAAAATTCGAGTTTGTAATATTAAATAGCTTGTATCCATAGAAGATCTGACGTAATATCGTAACATAGATAATAAAAAATAGAATTTAATATCATTCCAATTGATATCACAAAAGTAATTAACATTTTTGGTATGAAAAGATATTTTGGGCTGGTAATTATTCCAAAAAATAGTAAGAATTCTGCAACAAAACCACTCATTCCTGGCAATTCAAGAGAAACCCTCGAGAAACTACTAAACATGATAAATATTTTTGACATTGGAATTTGACATTGGAATAGGTATACCCATCTCTTCGAGATAAAAAAAAACGTATTCTATCACAACTTTTTTATGCTAAGAAAAAAGCACAGCACCAATCAATCTATGAGATAGTATTTATAAAATGATTTCATTAAGTCCTATGACAGTTATTCCTATAATTAGGAAACCCATACCTAGAATTCCTATTAAGAAAAAAAAAGAACCTCCGGTAAAACTTTGTAGTCGAGTATAGACATTTTTTTCCTCCCCACATGGATAAAAGTAAATAAAAAAGGAATTAATTTTAATTCCTACACGATGAGAAAAAGGAAAAAGTCTCGAGAAGAATATGATGCTATTTGACCACTATACATTGCTAACATCAAGAAATATAAAAATCGCGGATTTTTAGTAATTGGCCAAGCTACTAAAGTAGTTCTAAATCCTGTCAGTAAAAAGGGTCCTATGGAAAGTCCATCGGTTTCCAGTCTCCATTGAAAATCAAAAAGATTGTGATCCATTTAGAATCCGTCTTAGATTGGGTTAATGGATCCTCCAATTAGGAAATGATAACAAAATAAAAACAAAATAAATAGATCATTAGAAGGAACTCTAGGATACATATATATAGAGTATACCATCTATACCTTATTTCTCCTATGAGTGAAAAAGATAATTGAAGAACCCGCAAATATGGTCAAACCAAAAAGTATTGTTAACCAAGGAAAATAACTCGTGATAAAGACAAGATAAGATTATACCAGAAAAGCCCGTGCTCGGGAGAAGAATAATATATTCTCTTTTCTCGAATACGGGCTTTTGTTGGTAAAGAGGAATCAAATGATTCAAGTGGAGTTTTTTATCATATATCAATAAGAAAGACCCATGCTGCGAGTTGTTTCATGCCATAAATAAACACGGACACTCAAAAAATCCGTTGGACAAGCGGATTCACATCTTTTACAACCTACACAATCTTCGGTTCTTGGCGCAGAAGCAATTTGCTTAGCTTTACATCCGTCCCAAGGTATCATTTCCAATACATCCGTGGGGCAAGCTCGAACACATTGGGTACATCCTATACATGTATCATAAATCTTTACTGAATGTGACATTGGGTCTGTAAATTCCAGTTTTGAACACAAAAAATTTTCAATCTGGTAAAATAAGAAAATGAAAGAATCATATATTTTCTATTGTAGACACCAGATGAATCAATGATTTATCAAAATTTTAAGAATAAATAGATTTTTTAATCTGTTTATGAGAAAGGACCAAGATACTTTGATTTCCATTTCAATAACCATGAAATATAAGTTTACGAATTCAATTCATGTTAATTTTACTATATGTATGTTAATTTTACTATATGTATATAGATATAGAATAGATAAGGATATAATATATAAAGATTCTAGTATATAGAAATCTAATTATATAGTTATATAGGTAGAATAATTATATAGATAATAGATAGATAAAAATAGAATTATAGAAATAGAATTAAGGATATATTGATATATTATATATAAATATCAAATATAAATATCAAATTAATATGTTTGTTATTAGGTTAGTGATAGAAGAGGTTAGTAACTATAAATCTCAATCATAAATCTATATGAAAAAAGAAAAGAAAGAAAATAAATAAGTAAATAATAATAAGAGAATTTTAGATTCTCTTAATATTGAATTATAATTATATTATCTTATTATTCTAATTCTATTGGATTCTATTTATATTTAGAATATTCTAAAGAATATTCTAAAATTATAAAAGTCTTATATTTCGATTTATATGTGAAAATAGAAGAATTATGACTGATTCTTCAGCAAATTTGTACAAACCAATGAAGTGATCCTATTTCCAAAGGTCCGCAAATAGGAATCATTGGAATATTATGAACCGTTCATAAACAGCACAGCAAATATGATTAATACATTTATGGTTCCCACAAATAAGAAACTGAGTGGCAGCTACAAAATAGGAATTAAAAAAACTATAGAATTAAGGATATACAAACAAAAAGAACCAATACCAATGAAAAGGCAGAATCAATGGGATTGGTAAGTAATACTATTCCCAGACCTCCTAATATAAGAACTGATTCCAGAAATATTACTAAAGATATTGAATAGTTACAGGTAAATGATTTGTATGGGATAAAGTAATTATGAAACTTTGTCCAATGTACTTTGTGGCTCATATTTTTTTTCCTTAATTCATTATTTCATTCATTTATTAAAATGAAAAATATAAACAAAGAATAACTGAACTAAGAAAAAAATAATTAAAAAATAAAAAAGAATAAGAAATTCAAATTGAATTAATAAATTTTTGATTCCCTAATATTTAATTGATCCATTAATTTCTTATAACGCACTTTATTTTTCTTTGACAAATAAGTCAATAATCGTTGACGTTTTCCTAGAATTATTCGTAGACCCTTTTGTGATAAAAAATCTCTTTTGTGCAATTCTAAATGTGAAGTAAGTCTCCGTATCTTACTGGTAAAATGGAATACTTGAAATTCAACAGATCCACTATTTTCTTCTTTTTCTTCTTGTGTAATAACTGAGATGAATGAATTTTTTTTTACCATAAATGAAAATTTGTATCTTTATTTTCTGTGAATTTTACCGATCAGGAAAAAAAAAGAATAATTATGCCAGTTATTTTTATCTTTTCAGCTAGTATACATCAATTTTGAATTCTATTTACTTAATCTTTTTACTTAAATAAATTCCACTCTTCCTAATGAAAGTTGATATACTATGAAATCAGCATCATGTATTATAATATTACCACATAGTGTATATGTTTTGACTTTCTCATCTACCAAATATGTTAGACGATATGTAGGAAATCCACTATAAATTCTTTTTCATTGGAATTGAATTCATTCCTAATTGTTAATACATATGTATTCTTGACATACTGAAACGACTGCTGTTATTGGCATCAAACCAATAGCGATTCATACAAGCTAAATCTTCTAATCTATAATTGGGCCAAAGAAACAATTTGAATTTAATGAAATTTTTTCTATCTGTATCTGTATTAATATGTTTGTTCTCATTCAAAAATTGTCCACAGTTTCTTATTTTATTTTCATTGCAAAATCTTGGATTTCTATCCACAACATGAAAATTCTGGGAATTTAAACAAATTCGAATTCGAAATTCTCTACGACGTCTGGGGGATAGAATATTTTCAGGAACAAGTAAATCATAATGATTTTTGTCTCCACTCAAAAATAGGTTGCTGTGTTGTGCAATGGATTTTTCAAACCCCCCTTTCTCAATTCTTTTTTTTGTGTATTTTTTATTTGTTTGGTACTTCTTATTATCGACTGATGAAATATCCATAGTTTGATATATAATAGAATTTCCATCCCTTCGTATAGATAGACAAATTGGTTCAATAATAACTATTCCCTTTCTTATCAATTCTGCAAGAACTAGGTCCCTTTGAATCAACATTTCATCTAGATTAATTTCACTTCTTTGAATCGAAGATATAGCAATTTCCTTTATATTTATCAGTCTAAGTAGGAGACAATATACCCTTATATTTTTCATTATTTTCTTATTCAAATGATCACCCCATCTTAGTTGAAAAAGAAAATATTTTCTCAAAAAGAAATCTAGTTCCATTTCATTCTTGCTCTTATATTGTTTTTTTTTATACCTTTTTTTATTTCTAAGCTTGCGTAATCTTCTTCAACAGCTTTTTTATTCTTTTGGTTTAGTAGATTCAATACAAAATTTCTTTGGACCTCTTGTTGGTTTTCTTCCTGCTTGGATTTTACTAATTCAAGATCTTTTTTTTTCTTAGATGATTTTACGTTAATTCTTTCATTTATAGAAAAATGAAAAAAGAGTGATTTGATTGGGATGATCCAAGGTTGAATTTTATATACATCAAAAAGTAGTACAAATTCTGGGAAGAACCAAGTTTCTAGATTGGATATAGTATCATGATTGGATACGATATCATTATCATAGAACCTTTTTTTATTCATTCCCATGCACTCAAAAATGAAATTGCATGTTTTGATCTCTTGATGAATTGTAGGAAAAAAAAGATCTTTTTTTTCCATTTTGTTGAAATTATTAATTTCAGTCTTAGTATTTTTATGAATCTTGATGCCAATATGTGCATTGATCCAGATATCCATATTATTCTCAATATTATTTAGAAAACAAAGATGAAGAATTCTACAATCAAAATATTTTCTATCCAAATCCAAATTAGTATTCCTATCAATAAGAAATCCTTTTTCTAGATAATCATTACTAGGTATACTTACCAATACATAAAATGATTCAGGTTTCGATGTATTGAAATGATATGTAATTTCTTGGTCCCCGTTTTTTTCTAATGTTGATCCAGAAATGTATAAATTAGGGAGGCTTATGTATTTATATGATAAAATATCATATCTGTAATGTTTTTTCCATTTATCTTTTTTATTCATAAATGAATTCTCTGCATAGTCATTTTCTTTCATGGAATAAATGAATCGGTATTTTTTATAGAGATCCAATTGGTTTGATTCCTTGTTTTGAATCATACGATGTTTATCAATTCTATTTCTCCATTCATTAGGTACTAATTGATACTTTTTTTTTTGAGATAAATCGTATTGATAATAACTTTTTAACCAGTTTTTCCATTCGTTCATTACAAACGTATTAATTTGCTTATGTCTTGATTTAGAATTAAATATTCCGTGTATCATACAATAGTCTTTTAAATTATCCTTAAAAAAAGGATAGCTCCCTTGATATTGAAATACAGGTCTCAAATGATACTTATTAAGTAATTGGTTTTGGGATATTTTGTAAAAAACATATGCTTGGGATAGGGAAGATAAGTTCCAATAAGTATTGGAATTTTTATTGCTAGTCTTAGTATTATCAATATTTGAAAACAATTTGTTTATAGTCAAAAGAAAATTCATTGTATTTTGATTTCTTTCATCAATTCCTTCTTGTTCTTTATTTATTTTTATTTTATTTATTTCATTGTTGTAAATGGATTTATTAAAGATCTTTTTTGTTGATTCAAAGAAAAGTTGTGTATTGATCTTAGAAATGGTAATGGTACATAAAAAAATATCTATGTATATTTTTTCAATGAATGATTTGATAAAGTAATGTGATTTACGCATTAATCGGATACTTTTCTTTTTTAATATTTTCAAAATATGCTTCTGTAATCCCGATCTTTTATTATCATATTTATTATCATAAATTAGAACTATTTCTTTTTTTTTCTTGTCTTTTGCAATTCCTTCAATTTGATTCCTGATTTGAATTGTCTTATCAGAAAGATCTTTCATTCTTCTTTCTATTAGTGAATAATTGAACCAATTTATCGTTTGATTTAGAACGGATGATTCGCTAGGAATATTTCTTTTGAAATCTTTTTTATTTTCGTTCGGTTCATATACTTTTTCTTTCTTCACTTCAAATAATAAATTTGGATTTACTTTATCCAGTTTTTTCATTATTAGGTTGATAATTCGAACTATTTGGATGACTCCTTTTTTTTTTCTTTTCTAACTTTTAGAAAGGATTTTTTTTTTTTAGAAGTTGTAAAAATTTCTTTTTCACCTTTTTTTTTCTTTTTTGAAGTTCTTTATAAATAGGTTCAAAAAAGAAAGGTCGTTTTCGGGGAGAACCAAAGGGAAGTTCCGCTTCCATTCCCCAGACTGTTAAAAAACAAAAATTTGTTTTTTTTTCTTTTTTTTTCATTAGATCTTTCTGATGAGATCGTGCCCTAGATTTTCTCCAAGGTTTTAGACAGAAAGGATATAAAATCTTTATCTGAATACCATCTATTAACCAAGCTTGGGGAAATTCTGTTTCTGATAATTGAACACCGTTATAGGTGCATTTAATATAGATTTCTCTATTCCATTCCTTAAAATCCTCGTCCCATTCGGGAATTTGAAATAATAAAATACGGAAAAGATTTTTGGCTATTATTAATGAAGGCAATATAATGTATTTTCTAAGAAAAGATTGGGTTACTAACATCAAACTTCTTATTACTTGAGTAAATATAAAGGTATCCCAAGCTTCTGATACTTCTATCTGTTCATTTTTATATTTATTTTCTTCTTCCTTTTCTTCTTTCTTATCTTCATTTTCAAAATAGGAAATTTTTAATTCTGATTCTTGTTCTCTCGCCATCCAATTCCTAAAAATTAGATTCTTAATTTCGTTGATATCAAAAAACGAAAAAAAAGATGTTTTGTCTAGACGATCCAAAAAAAGAGGAGAATGTACATTTGCTTGAAAGAGGTTCCAAATAACTGTTTTACGTCTTTGAGCGCGCATGGATCCTTTGATTAGATTGCGACGAAAATCCGATTGTTGTGAGTAACGTATCAAAACTATCTCTTCCATTTGATCATCCTTTTCATCATTGTTACTAGTATTCAGAATACTAGAAAGATAATTGGTATTCTGATCATTATCGTTATAAATTATCACAAGTTTGGCTCTTCTTGAATGAATCTCATAATATTCTTCCTCCAAATCTTCTTCATTTTCTTCTTCTTCTCCCAAATTCTCGGTTAATTTGTATGACCATCTAAAAACCTTTTTACTGATTTCTTCTTTTCTAATTCCAATAGATTTCTTTTTTATTATTTTTTGATCTTTTGTATGTGTTGTAATTACATCAAATAAAAATTGAAAATATCTTTCTTCACTTTCTGAATCAAGTCTTTTTTCTTCTGTAGAATTTAAAAATGATTGACGATGAAGTTTTACGGAATTATTAAGAAGTAAATCATGAATCTTATTTATAAAAAAAAATTCTACTAAATCTTCTGTATCTGTATAAGTATTCATGATTGCACGTGAATCTAATTCTTTTCTCGTTCCTCGATATGGTCCGTTGAAAAAAGGATCATAAGCTTTTGGCAAGCATTTCTTTTTTTTTTCATCATCACATAATATGGTTTTTTTTTCAAGCATATCCAGACTAGAGGATCTCTCATTTTGTTCTAGAATTTGGATTCGGCTTCTCAATTCATTGTTCAAATTGTACTTTTTTTTTCATTAGCATAAATCCAAGAATTATAAAGATCTTCGTCATATAGTTTTTCTATTATGTACAAAGAAATTCTTCGTTCTAGCATTTCCGAAAAAGTTGATAAACTGGGCGGATATGTAAAGGATATTATTTGTTTCCCATCACTTGCACATGTAAAAAAAAAAAATTGTGACATTTCATTGCGTAAAGCATTTTCTAATTTATCATTTTTTATATATCGTAATGGACGATTCCATCGCTTATAATCAAAAAAAAAAGTGACAAAAATTTTTTCAACCCACAATCTTTTATTTTTCTCTTCTTTCAGTCTTCCCAATTCCCAATTCTCTTGATGGGTTTCCAGATCAAAATCTTCGTAAACCGGGCTATCTTGATAGTATACCTCTTTAAAGTTAAATTCATCCTTTGTTTTTTCCTTTCCATTCACTCGGATCTCTTCCGTTTCATCTATTTTGTCCAGATCCTCCTTTTCTTCCGAACAAAAGGAAGGTTTTTCTTCGGTGGATTCCTCTTTTTCTTGTTCAGTCTCCTTCATTTCATAAGTTGTTTCTACATCATTTTCTTCTTTTCTTTTTCCCCCTTCTTCCATTTCTGAGGTTTCTTTATCTTTCAGTTTCTTAGTGACAATAGGTGACGGCATTTTGCCTAAAGAGTAAACACAGGTAAGAAATAAGAGGATACTAAAGATTCGACCCATATAATTTCTCA